TAGTAGGTAGAGCTTATTAGATACCATTGACTCTGGTATCTAATAAGTTTTTATACTCAAGCCTATCCTTATCTTATAATCTTATAAAAAAAATAATTATTATAATTAATTTGTACCTTTTTTCATTATTTCATTAGAATTTAATTATGCTTGATTGTAGTTTTATTCAATCATCAAAAATCAGCAAAAAAAGATCAAATAAAATTTAAACAAAAGAGAACTTCCTTTTTTTTATTATGCTTATGCGGACATACCAACGCGTTACGAAATCATATTGATAGCTTCTACTCGTGCCCTAGCTCGTCTGAGAGCTAGATTTGCCTCAATTGTTTGTCTCTTTCCTTCTGCTTTCCTCAAATTAGCTTCCGCTAGTTCAAGAGTTTGCTGAGCTTCTTGTGAATCAATGTCACTACCCTTCTCAGCATCATTTACTAAAACTGTGATTTCATTATTTCCTATTCGAGCAAAACCGCCCATCAGAGCCATCGTTAACCATTGGTCGTTAAGTCGTATTCTTAATATACCTATATCTATAGCAGTGGCAATAGGGGCGTGGTTTGGTAATACGCCGATTTGTCCACTATTAGTAGATAAAATTATTTCTTTTACTTCAGAATCCCAAACAATTCGATTAGGAGTCAGTACACAAAGATTTAAGGTCATTTCTTCAATTTGTTCTCCATTTCTAAGTTCATAGCTTTCGCGGTAGCTTCATCGATGTTACCTACCAAATAAAAGGCCTGCTCGGGAAGCCCGTCTAATTCTCCGGAAAGGATCAATTGAAACCCTCTAATTGTTTCTGCTAGACCAACATATTTTCCTGGCGAACCTGTAAATACTTCGGCAACGAAAAAGGGTTGTGATAAGAAACGCTCAATTTTTCGTGCTCTTGCTACGGTTAAACGATCTTCTTCGGATAATTCGTCTAATCCAAGGATAGCTATAATGTCCTGAAGTTCTTTGTAACGCTGTAAAGTTTGCTTAACTCTTTGCGCAGTTTTATAATGTTCCTCCCCAACGATTCGAGGTTGGAGCATAGTTGACGTTGAATCTAAAGGATCAACTGCCGGGTAGATGCCTTTGGCGGCTAATGCTCTTGATAGTACAGTAGTTGCATCTAAATGTGCAAATGTCGTGGCAGGGGCGGGGTCAGTCAAATCGTCTGCAGGTACATAAACTGCTTGTATTGAAGTTATGGACCCTTGTTTGGTAGAAGTAATTCTTTCTTGTAAAGAGCCCATTTCAGTACTAAGAGTCGGTTGATAACCGACAGCCGAAGGCATTCTACCCAATAAGGCGGATACTTCAGATCCTGCTTGGACGAAACGGAAGATATTATCAATAAATAAAAGTACGTCTTGTTTGTTAACATCTCGGAAATATTCCGCCATAGTTAGGGCAGTCAAACCAACTCTCATACGAGCTCCGGGCGGTTCATTCATTTGCCCGTAGACTAGAGCTACTTTTGATTCTGCAATATTTTGTTCATTAATAACTCCGGATTCTTTCATTTCCATGTAAAGATCATTTCCTTCACGAGTACGTTCACCTACGCCGCCAAATACAGATACACCTCCATGAGCTTTTGCAATATTGTTGATTAATTCCATAATGAGTACGGTTTTACCCACCCCAGCTCCCCCAAATAGTCCTATTTTTCCTCCACGACGGTAGGGCGCTAAAAGGTCTACCACTTTAATTCCTGTTTCAAAAATGGATAATTTGGTATCTAACTGTATAAAGGCAGGTGCGGATCTATGAATAGGAGATGTTGTTCGAGTATCTACAGGACCTAAATTATCAACGGGCTCCCCAAGTACATTAAAAATTCGTCCGAGAGTTGCTCCGCCCACTGGAACACTTAAAGGCGCCCCTGTATCAATCACTTCCATTCCTCGAGTTAAGCCGTCTGTAGCACTCATAGCTACAGCCCTAACTCGATTATTTCCTAATAATTGTTGTACCTCACAGGTTACATTAATCGGTTGGCCGGCAGTATCTCGACCCTTAACGACCAGAGCGTTGTAAATATTAGGCATCTTGCCTGGTGGAAAAGCTACATCCAGTACTGGACCAATGATTTGAGCGACACGCCCCAGGTTATTTTTTTCAAGTGTGGAAACCCCAGGACTAGAAGTAGTAGGATTAATTCTCATAATTTTAAAGTAATAAAGTCCAATAATATTTGATTTTTATATTATTTATTGTTTTGGTTTTGCGAAAAAAAAAGAAAATGAAATGTCCGATAACAAGCTGATCAGTTAATTCACTAAGAAAAATAAATAAATGGGAGTTAGCACTCGATTTTGTTGGGATCATATAACCGAATCCAATCCAATTGTTTACTTATTCCTTCCTTTTTTTATTTTTTTTATTCAATTTCAAATTCACTGAGTGAATTCAACCAATCTATTTTCAAAATATCAAGTCAATGAACAACCATTTGTAGAAAGTCTTTTATTTGTCTATCATTATAGACAATCCCATATATATTATCGAC